AATAAAGTGCCTGAAAAAAGGATTATTTTGATAGAATAAATCATGTATAAAATACCTTTATTGTAAAATTGAGAATCAAACTCACCTTTAGATTTCAAAAATCTAAGTGCATCATACACTTATTTACAAAAAGATAAGCTAAGCAAAGCTATTAGGTTCATACCCTAAATATAGAAGTAAAATATTCTTCTTTTTAATCAAAATTAACTTTAATAAACTAATATTCTATTCAACGATAACTTGGGGGGTTATCTTTTCTATTTCATCAAATAGATGAATAATGATTTGAATTGGATTAGAAATTTCAATAATATCTATTATACCATTAATATGCAATAAGAACTTATTATCATCAGAATCTTCTATAAAATACTTTATTGTTCAAAGAATTAGATCATCATTAATAATATGGGGGGTATTATTAATGATTATTAACTCTAAAATAACGTTTCAAGCTATTCTTTCTATATCTCTTTTAATAAAAATAGGAGTTTCACCATTTCACAACTGAATAATAGAAATTATTGAAGGGTTAGATTATACAATAGTATTTACCTTATTAACTTTAATAAAATTAGCACCATTAAACTTCATAAGATATTTATCTATAAAATTAAGACTATTTTCATTTATATCAATAGTTATTGGATCAATAATAGGTATTACTCAAAATTCCATTCGAAAAATTCTAGGTTATTCATCAATTTTCAATATAGGATTTATATTAACATCAATCAATAAAAATTCAATTTGAATAAGATTTATATTAACCTACTCAACAACATTATTAATGACAATTTTATTAATAACTAAATATAAAATATTTTATATTAACCAAGTAATATCTAATGATAGCTTAACCTCTAAACTAAACATCTGAATTATTATATTATCATTAGGAGGACTACCTCCTATAATTGGATTTATGGGAAAATTTATAATTATTCAAACCATAATAGAAAATATAGAAATATTAATTTCCTTAACAATAATTTTAACATCAATTTTTACAATATATTTTTATATGCGAATTTCATTTGTAATAATTATATTCTCATCATTATTAATAAAATGAAAAACAATTAAACTAAACAAAATGTCTAATCTAGCAATATTAATTAATTTATTAATCTTACCTTTAACATTAACTCTAAAATCATTCCTATAAGATTTTAAGTTAAAATTAAACTATTAACCTTCAAAGTTAAATTTACTTGTAGGTAAGTCTTAGGACTTAATCCTCATTTATACTTGCAATATAATATTCTTTATAAACTATAAAACTAATATTAGAGGAATATTTAAATTCATATATAAATTTACAATTTATAACCTTAATCAGCCACCCTAATGATTAAGTGATTATTTTCAACTAACCATAAAGACATTGGAACAATATATTTTATTTTTGGAATATGGTCAGGTATAGTAGGTATAATACTAAGAATAATTATTCGAATTGAACTTGCACAACCCGGATCATTTTTAAATAATGATCAAGCATATAATGTAACAGTCACAGCTCACGCATTCATTATAATCTTCTTCATAGTAATACCAATCATAATTGGGGGGTTTGGAAACTGACTTCTCCCTCTTATAATTGCTGCGCCAGACATAGCATTCCCTCGTATAAACAACATAAGATTTTGACTTCTCCCCCCATCATTATTCATACTTCTAACGAGATCAATAATTGAAATAGGGGCCGGAACAGGATGAACAATTTATCCGCCCTTATCTTCCAATATCGCACATGCTGGACCAAGAGTAGATATAGTAATCTTCTCCCTACATATAGCAGGAGTATCCTCAATCCTAGGGGCAATTAACTTTATTACTACAGTAATAAATATACGATCCCCAGGAATAAAAATAGATAAAACACCTCTTTTTGTATGATCTGTTTTAATCACTGCTATTCTCCTTCTCCTATCTCTTCCAGTACTAGCAGGGGCAATTACCATACTATTAACAGATCGAAATATTAACACTTCTTTTTTTGACCCATCAGGAGGCGGGGACCCTATTTTATACCAACACTTATTTTGATTTTTTGGTCATCCAGAAGTTTATATTTTAATTCTTCCTGGATTTGGATTAATTTCTCATATTATTATACAAGAAAGAGGAAAAAATGAATCATTTGGTTACATTGGAATAATTTATGCTATAGTATCAATTGGATTACTAGGGTTTGTAGTTTGAGCTCACCATATATTTACTGTAGGTATAGATGTAGACACCCGAGCTTATTTTACTTCAGCAACTATAATTATTGCAGTACCAACTGGTATTAAAGTTTTTAGATGAATAGCTACAATACATGGAGTTTCATTAAAAACATCAATTTCAATAATATGATCATCAGGATTTGTATTTTTATTTACAATCGGAGGACTCACAGGAATTATTCTTTCAAACTCATCTATTGACACAATCCTACATGATACTTATTATGTTGTAGCTCACTTCCATTACGTACTTTCCATAGGAGCAGTATTTGCTATCATAGCAGGATTTATTCACTGATACCCATTATTCACAGGAATAACATTAAACCCAAAATGATTAAAAATCCAATTCTCTTCTATATTTATAGGAGTAAATATAACTTTTTTCCCTCAACATTTCCTAGGATTGAGAGGTATACCTCGACGATATACAGATTATCAAGATACTTTTCTTATATGAAATATAGTATCATCAGTAGGTAGAATTATATCCATAACTAGAATACTATTAATAATTTTCATTATATGAGAAAGAATAATTTCTAAGCGAATCCCAATATTTAAAAAAAATAATAAATCATCCATTGAGTGAATTCAAATAACACCCCCAGAAGAACATTCATATATAGAACTACCCATTATAACAAAATAAATCTAATATGGCAGAATAAGTGCCATGAACTTAAGATTCATATATAAATAATTTTATTTTATTAGAAATAAACTCCTGAATTAAACTCTCATTTCAAGATCCTTCATCCCCTATTATAGAAAATTTAATTATATTTCACGATCATACAATAATAATTATTTCAATAATCACAATTTTAGTATTATATATAATAACTACACTTATAATCAATAAATTTACAAATCGATTTTTATTAGAAAGACAATTAATTGAAATTATTTGAACTATTACACCTGCAATTTTATTAATTGCTATCGCTATACCTTCACTTAAAATTTTATATTTACTAGAAGAATCATTAAGACCAACAATTACAATTAAAGCAATTGGACATCAATGATATTGATCTTATGAATATTCAGATTTTAAATCAATTGAATTTGATTCATACATAAAACCAGAAAATCAACTAACATTAAATGAATTTCGACTTCTAGAAACAGACAACCGAATAGTTCTACCTTACAACACTCAAATTCGAATTCTAGTAACATCTACAGATGTAATTCATTCTTGAACAATCCCCTCAATAGGAATTAAAATTGATGCATCCCCAGGACGAATTAATCAAGCAAACTTATTAATTTTACGACCAGGGTTATTTTTCGGTCAATGCTCTGAAATTTGTGGATCAAATCATAGATTCATACCCATTACATTAGAATCTATTAACTTAAAACAATTCCTTATATGAATTAAAAACATTTCATTAGATTACTTAAATGCAAGTGTTGGTCTCTTAAACCAAAATATAGTAATAAGCGAATACTTCTAATGAAAGAATTTAGTTTAATAAAAACATTATTTTGTCAAAATAAAATTACTTAAGGTAATTCTTTATACCACAAATATCTCCAATATGATGAACTTCAATTTTTATTTTATTAAACTGCTTAATTATAATCTTAATAACGATAATATATTTTATTAAAGAAACTAATTTCAAAAAAAAAATTACATTAATTAATAAAAGAATAAAATGAAAATGATAAATAATTTATTTTCAGTATTTGACCCATGCACAGGTAACATATCAATAAACTGAACCTCTATATTTTTAGTACTGATAATTATACCTTTTAAATATTGAATAATAAATAACAAACAATCCTTAACAGTTATAACTATAATTTCATCAATTTACAAAGAAATGAAAACCATTTCTAACCAGAAAGGTTCTAGAATCATATTCATCACAATATTTATAATAATCATTATCAATAACCTAATAGGATTATTACCTTATACTTTCACAGCTTCATCTCATCTTTCATTCTCACTTGCTATAGCAATTCCAATATGAATATCATTTATAATATTTGGATGAACAATAAAAAATAACTTAATATTCGCCCACCTTGTACCTATGGGTACACCCTCAATTCTAATACCATTTATAGTAATAATTGAAACTATTAGAAATATAATTCGTCCTGGATCCCTCGCAGTTCGATTAACAGCTAATATAATTGCAGGTCACTTACTTATATCTCTCTTAGGAAATAATTGTACTAATTTAATAATAATCTCAATCTTAATAACAATTTTAATTACCCTTATAATTTTTGAACTAGCAGTAGCCATAATTCAAGGATATGTATTCATAACTCTTATAAACTTATACTCTAGAGAAATTTAACTAATGAAAAACCACCCATACCACCTAGTCGATAAAAGACCATGACCAATCTTAAGATCTCTTAGAACATTATCTGTAATATCAGGAATAATCATATGATTTCATATAAACCAAAATAAACTTCTAATCCTAAGATTCTTAATTATAAATTTAACAATAATTCAATGATGACGAGATGTCATCCGAGAATCTACATTCCAAGGAATTCATACCAAAAAAGTTATACTAAGAATAAAAATTGGAATAATTATGTTTATTTGCTCAGAAATTTTATTCTTCGCTTCATTTTTCTGAGCATTTATACACAGTAGATTATCCCCTAACATCGATATTGGAATATCATGACCACCTTTAAGTATTAAAGCATTCAATCCTATAAACATCCCAATACTAAACACTATAATTCTTTTATCATCAGGAATATCAATAACATGAGCTCACAATGCTTTAATTAACAATAACTATTCACAAACAATTCAAAGAATTAAAATTACTATTATTTTAGGAGTATACTTTACAATTATTCAACTTTATGAATACATTGAAGCCCCATTTTCTATTGCGGACTCTATTTATGGATCTACATTCTTTTTAAGAACTGGATTCCATGGAATCCACGTAATTATTGGTACAATATTTATTATAATTACCCTATTACGAATAATTAAACTTCAAATATCTAGATCCCATCATATTGGTTTTGAATCATCAGCATGATACTGACACTTCGTTGATGTAGTTTGACTATTTTTATATCTACTAATCTATTGATGAGGTAATTAATTCATTTAGTATAATAAGTATAATTAGCTTCCAACTAAAAGGTTTAATCATAAAATGAATAATTAACTTGACAATAAAATTCACAATAATAATTTTTATTATAACTATAATTATAACAGTATTAATTTTAATATTAAGAAAAAAAAAAATTTCAGAAAACCAAAAATTAACACAATTTGAATGTGGATTTAATCCAATTTCAAATAAACGTATACCATTTTCAATTCACTTCTTTATAATTTCAGTAATTTTTCTAATCTTTGATATTGAAATTATTATTGTATTTCCAATAATTATAACAATAAAATTCTCTATAATTAAATTTTGAATAATAGCATCAATTTTAATAATTATAGTTATTATTATAGGATTATATAACGAATGATATAATGGAATATTAGACTGAACAAAATAGGGTAGTAGTTAAACATAACATTTAACTTGCATTTAAAAAGTACTAAAAATAGTCTACCTTTAACATAGAAGTAAATAAATTACATTTAGTTTCGACCTAAACTTAAAGAAAAATATTCTTCATGTTTTAATTGAAGCCAAAAAGAGGCATCTTAATGTTAATAAGAAATATTGAAACTTTAAATTCCAATTAAAAGAGGAATAGAATGAAAATAGCTGCTAACTAAATTTCAAAGCGGTTTAATTCCGTTTACCTCTTACTTTCATATAGTTTATTAAAACATTTTATTTTCATTAAAAAAAAAGAACATAATTCTTATGAACTATGTTAAAAGGAAAATTTTCCACATTAATATCTTCAATATTAAACTCTAATTAAGCTATAATAACACAACATAATAAAAAATCATAAAAAAAAAGAAATTAAAGTAATATTAAAAAAAGACATAAAAAAAACCTGAAATAAACTTGAAAATTTAATTAATAATATAGATAACCCATAACCTCCATAAAACTCCCCTCAAAATACTAAAAAATCTAAAGAATAAATATATTTATATAAAAAACCATAAAAATAAAAAAAATATCTATTTATAAATCATATATATCTATTTATAAAATAAAAATTTACTGAAAATAAATAACCGAAAGAAAAAACTTCTAATCCTAATATAAAACCCATAAAAATAAAAAGTAATGTTATAATCCTAATATTTAAAGGTAATAATAAAAAAGATAAATCATAATTTATTACTCAAGAAAAGCAAGAACCAAAAAATAAAGAAAAAAAACCTAAAATTATAACTCTAATCTTCATAAAATCAAACCTATCTGAAAAAAATTCTAATCTAACAAACTTGTTTTCAAAAATAACTCTATAATAAAACAAACGAAATCTATAACAACAAGTCATTCCTAATCTAAAATAAATTATTAAAAAAACAAAAAATCTTAATCCATTAAATACAGATAACTCCACAATCAAATCTTTAGAGTAAAATCCAGAAAGAAAAGGAATCCCGCATAAAGCCAAATTAGCAATATTAAAACAAGAAGTTGTTAAAGGTATATTAATACATATAAAACCTATTATTCGAATATCCTGATTATCAAATATATAATAAATAAAAATTCCCGAACATAAAAAAAGCATAGATTTAAATATAGCGTGAGTTAATAAATGGAAATATCTTAATTCTATTAAACCTAAAAACAATGAACTTATTATTAAACCAAGTTGACTTAATGTAGATAAAGCAATAATCCTTTTTAAATCAAATTCATAATTAGCACAAAATGAAGAAAAAAATATAGTTATCAATCTAATAAATAAAAAAAAATTTCTAAATAAAATTAAATTAGAAAAAAAACGAAACAAAAGATATACGCCAGCAGTTACTAAAGTAGAAGAATGAACTAAAGAAGACACAGGTGTAGGTGCTGCTATAGCAGCAGGTAATCAACAAGAAAAAGGAATTTGAGCTCTCCTTGTAAATCTAGATAAAATTAACAAAAAATAAATCAAATTAGAATAAAAACCATTATAATAAATTAAATGTCATCTTCCATAAGAAAAACCCCAACAAATTCTAATTAATAATCCAATATCACCTAAACGATTTGTTATAAAAGTAATTAATCCAGAAAAATAACTCTTAGAAGATCTATAATAAATTACTAATAAATAAGAAACCAAACCTAAACCATCCCAACCTAATAAAATTCTTAATATATTAGGTCTTAATACCATTAAAATCATTCTAAAAACAAATAAAACTAAAAGAAACAAAAATCGAATATAAGAATATCTTATATAACCTATATACTGACATCTATATAAAATTACTATAGAAGAAATCAATAAAACTACAGATAAAAAAATTAATCTAACCCAATCAAAATAAATCACATAATATAAACCTATAGAATTTAAAGATAAAAACCTAAATTCTAAAAAAACAGAAAAATCTATAATAAAAATAAAAATAAAAAAAAAAAAAAAAAAAAAAAAAAAAAAAATAATAATTATGAAAACCCATCAACCCAAGGTAAATAACTACATTTAAGATCCCACAAACCTTGATTTTAATTTAAATTACTTGGGTTAATAAAATAAATCAACAACAAATAACAAAAAAATAATAGGATAAAAATGACAATAAATTAATAAATACTCACGAGCATTCATAAAACTAAATCTATAAATACTATGAAAAAGACCATGTTGAGAATAACTAAATAAATATACTCTGAACAAAGCTCCAAATAAAGACATAAATACTATATAATATATAGAACTGAACCAATAAGAAATAACTCTAACTAAAATTATAACTTCTCTTAAAAAATTCAAACTAGGAGGACATCCTATATTAAAAGAACAAAATATAAATATAAACAATGATATAGAAGGTATAAAATAAATTAAACCTTTATTTAAAAAAAAACTACGTCTATGAAGACGATCATAATAAAAATTAGATAAACAAAAAAGACCTGAAGAACACAAACCATGAGAAATTATCATGAAATAAGACCCCATAAGACCAAATTTAGATATTGTTAATAACCCTATTAAGCACAATCCTATATGAGCTACAGATGAATAAGCAACTAAACACTTAATATCTCCTTGAGAAAAACAAATTAAACTAACAATAATAGAACCTATAATTCTTAAAGAAAACCAAATATAAGAATACTTTAAAAACAATAACTCATAAACATACATAAATCGAATCAAACCATAACCTCCAATTTTCAATAACAAACCAGCTAAAATTATTGACCCAAATACAGGAGAATATACATGAGCTTTAGGTAATCAAAAATGAAATATAAACATAGGAAACCTTACCAAAAAAGCCAATATTAAAACAATATGAGTTAAAAATCTATTAGAAACCCCATAAAAATAATCAAAGAATAATCTCCCAGAAAATATATACATGTAAATAAGATAAAAAAATAAAGGTAATGAAGCAACTAAAGTATAAAAAAACAAATAAATTCTTGAAATTAAACGCTCAGGTTGATAGCCTCAACCAACAATTATAAGAAATAAAGGAATTAAACTAAATTCAAAAAAAATATATAATAAAAAAAAATTCAAAACACAAAATACTAAACAAAGAAGTATACATAAAAGCAATCTAAAAAACACCATAAAAATACATCTTCTTCTAAATAATAAAAATAATGAACATAAATACATTAAACAAGTAATAAAAATTGTTAAAATTACTAAACCATAAGAAAAAAAATCTAAACCTAAATAATAAGAAACCCCAGAAAAAAAATTAAATGAATTATTAAAATATAAAAAAATAATAATAAAAAACAAAGTATATTGAAAAACTACTATACAATTTAAAAAACATAAAGGGATCATAAATATTATTATAAACAAAAATCCTAGCATATTAATATTGATCTTAAATAATCATTACCATGAGTTCGAATTATAGAAACTAATAAAGAAAGCCCTAATACCCCTTCACAAACATAAAAAGTTATAAACAATACATATAAGTAAAATGAATAATCAAAAGATAAACAAAAATTAAAAATAAAAAATAAAACATATAAAACAATAAATTCTAAACAAAGAAGACACATTAAAACATGTTTACGAATTAAAACTAAAGAAAATAATCCTATAAAAAACACAATAAAACATATATATAAATTCATTAGTTTTAGTAATTTATTTAAAATATTAATTTTGTAAATTAAAATAGAGTAAACTATACTCCTAATTCATCACTAAGACCTTAAAAAGCTAAATTAATCCCCAAAATTAATATTTTATATAAATTACTTAGTGAAATCAAAATAATTATTTTAAAAATAATCTTAATTACATCAATTATAAAAATTTTCATAAATACTCCAATATCTTTAGGATTACTACTACTCATCCAAACCATATTTATTATATTAATAATAAATAAAATAATCTATTGCTCATGATTTATTATAATCACATTTCTGATAATAGTGGGGGGAATTCTAATTTTATTTACATATATAAGAAGAATTGCATCTAACGAAAAATTTAAATTCAATTTTAAAATTATGTTATTATCAACCCTTTTAATAACTATCTCAGATGAAATTTTAATTGAAAACCAACCTAAAGAAAACCAAGAATTTAACTTAGAAAAATTTGATAAATTATCCATAAGAAAAATATATAGAAAAACCTACATAATTATAATTCTTATAGTATTATATTTATTACTAACAATAATCTCAGTATCTAAACTAGTTAAAATTCAAGAAGGACCCCTACGATCTAAAAATTATGAATAAATCTTTTATAAAAACCAATCAAATATTAAAAATTATCAATAATTCATTAGTAGATCTACCTACACCGGTAAATTTATCCTCATGATGAAATTTTGGATCAATCTTAGGGTTATGCTTAATAATTCAATTAATTTCAGGATTAATTTTATCCATACATTATACATCTAATATCAGTCTAGCTTTTGAAAGAGTAGCACATATCTCACGAGATGTAAATTATGGGTGAATAATTCGAACAATACATTCTAACGGAGCATCAATATTCTTTATCTGCTTGTATATCCATACGGGACGAGGAATCTACTATGGATCATATAATTTATTAAAAACATGATTAATAGGAATTTTAATTATCCTAACAACCATAGCAACAGCATTTCTAGGATATGTACTACCATGAGGCCAAATATCATTTTGAGGAGCAACAGTAATCACAAATCTTTTATCGGCAATTCCTTATATTGGAAATATACTAGTTAAATGAATTTGAGGGGGTTTCTCTGTAGACAACGCTACATTATCACGATTCTTCAGATTACATTTCATACTACCTTTTATAATTGCATTCATAGTAATAATTCATCTGATATTCCTGCATGAAACAGGATCTAGAAATCCTATTGGACTAAATTCCGAAATTGATAAAATCCCATTTCACCCATACTTTTCAATTAAAGATATTTTAGGATTCTCATTTACCATCTCCATTATAGTTTCATTTAATATAATAGAACCTTATATAATAACAGATCCAGATAACTTTACCCCCGCTAATCCTATAGTAACCCCAATTCACATTCAACCAGAATGATACTTCCTTTTTGCATATGCAATTTTACGTTCAATTCCTAATAAATTAGGAGGAGTAATGGCGCTATTTATATCAATCTTAATTTTAACTGTATTGCCAATTTCTATAAAAATAAAATTCAAAGGAATTCAATTTTACCCTTTAAGACAATTCAATTTCTGATTATTCTGTACAATTGTAATTATACTCACATGAATTGGAGCTAAGCCAGTTGAAAACCCTTATACATCAACAGGAATAATACTTACTCTTATATATTTTATATACTTTATTACAGATCCAATTATAACTAACTTATGAGACAAAATAATTAAATAAAATAAAGCTTTTTAGCTTATTATTTAAAGCATATATTTTGAAAATATAAGAAAGACTAAATTTAAAAGCTTTACAAAAAAAAATGATAAAATACAAGCAACCTTAATAAAATAAAATATAAAATTATATTTAAACAAAAAGGTAAATAACACCTTCAATTTAAAAATATTAATTTATCATAACGATAACGGGGAAGAGACCCCCGAACTCAAATAAAAAAATAACATATAAAAATCAATTTTAAAAAAAAACTAAAAGAATAAAAATTACCCCCTAAAAAAACTAAACAAGTAATTATTCTAATAAAAATAATTCTTGAATACTCAGAAATAAACAAAAAAGCAAATCCACCAGAACCATACTCAACATTAAAACCAGAAACTAATTCTCTTTCTCCTTCAGCAAAATCAAACGGTGAACGATTAGTTTCAGCTATACAACATGAAACCCAACACAAAAATATCGGAATTGAAATAAATATAAATCAATTATAAACCTGATACTTAAATAAATCTATGAAAGAATATCTTTCAGACATTAAAAAATAACAAACTAAAATTAAAGAATAAGAAACCTCATAAGAAATTGCTTGGGAAATACTTCGAATGCAACCTAGTATAGAATACATTCTATTAGAAGATCAACCACAAACCATTAAAATATAAACAGATAAAGTTGAACAACAAATAAAAAATAATAAACCAAATCTAAATTCAATTCTATTAACATAAAACGGAAATAAAATTCAAATAAAAAGAGATTGAATTAAACCTAAAATAGGACAAACATAATAAAACAAAAAATTAGAATTTAAAGGTAAAAAAAATTCTTTACTAAACAGCTTTAACCCATCTCTAAAAGGTTGAAGAATTCCTAAATACCCAGTTTTATTGGGACCTTTACGAATCTGAACATAACCTAAAACCTTACGTTCAAGCAAAGTAAAAAACCCTACACTAAATAATACTATTAATACCAACACAAAAAAAGTTAAAACAAAAATTATTGAATATAATATAAATTATATATATAAATTCTAAATTTAATGCATGTAAATCTGCCAAATCAACTATTCTAATAAACACAATTACTATTGATCTTAATGGTCCTTTCGTACTAACTAAGAAAATAAATTTTAAGATAGAAACCAACCTGGCTCACACCGGTTTGAACTCAAATCATGTAAGAATTTAAAAGTCGAACAGACTTAGAAAAATTAAAACCTACCCCAAAATCTAATCTTAATTCAACATCGAGGTCGCAAAATTTAATATAAATAAGAACTCCCCATTAAAATTACGCTGTTATCCCTAAGGTAGCTTAATCTTATAATCATTTTTATACAGATCAATTTAATCAAAAATAATTGATATAAAAAAATAAAGTTTGAAATTTATCTATCACCCCAACAAAAATTTCAATTAATAATTATCAACAAAATTTAACAGTAAAAAAATATAAATAAAAAATCAATCTCTATAGGGTCTTATCGTCCCTAAAATACAATTAAGCTTTTTAACTTAAAAATAAAATTATAATAATTTTAACAATAAAGTTAATCCCTCATATTTTCATTCATTCCAGTTTACAATTAATAAACTAATTATTATGCTACCTTTGTACAGTCAAAATACTGCAGCTATTTAAAATTAATCATTGAGCAGAAAATACCTTTAAAATTTTTTTTAAAAGAAATGTTTTTGATAAACAGTTGAGAATTAAATTTGCCTAATTCATAAAAAAAAAATAAATATTATACTAATTTAATCAATATTAACGTAAATAAAAATTTATTACTAAATCTTAGTATCAAAATAAACAATAAAAAATTATAATATATATATATTAATTTATTAAAAACTAAATATAAAATTCTAAAAATATTAAAAATATCTAAAAAAAAGTTTTAACAAAAAATGAAGCTTATCCCCCATATTATTAGATTATTAAATACATAATATATAAACAACAAAAAATCTATAATTAAATTATTTCCTAAAAAACCAGATATAAAAAAATACGAATAACCTATAATTACCAAATAATTATTTAAAAAACTTTTAAAACAGCTAAAATATATAATTAAATTAATCATTCTTCTTCGGGAACTAAAAAATAAATTTTAATATTAAAACAACCCTGATACAAAAGGTACTATATAATTATTCCATTATATTATAAAATAACCTTATCAGTTTAATAAAATCTAATTAATTCTTAATAATACTTAAATAATTATATTTTTAAAAAATAAATTAATATAAAATATTAAAAATTTTTTAATCATAACAATCACTAGAGATTTCCTATTAGTGTAAATAATAAACTTTTAATAAGCTATACTATGCCTTTCTAACCTTACCTTCCGGTAAAATTACTTTGTTACGACTTATCCCCATTATGGGAGTGACGGGCGATATGTACATGAACCAAAACTAATATTCATAAAAATTAATAAATCTTTATTACTATTAAATCCTAAATACAAAATTTCTAAAAGAAATTCTAATAAATTTATAACTAAAATTAAAGTAATCCACCCTAACCTTAATAAAACTGCACCTTGACCTAAAATTAATTAAAATAAAAAAAGAAAATTATTCTTAAGAAACATTCCATGTATAGAGATATACAAATAAAATTAAGGTACAAAATATCGTGGTTTATCGATTAAAGAACAGATTCCTCTAACTAGATAAAGCTCACCGCCAAATTCTTTGATTTTCATAGAAATTAACTAATACTATTCAGCTAAATTTTAAGCCAAATATAATAGGGTATCTAATCCTAGTTTAAATAAAATGGATTATAAATAATTTAAAAATTAGATTTATAATTTATATATAAATTCCACCTAAACACAAAAACTCTAATTATCAATTTATTAACTTATTAAAAAACTAAAATATAAGCTTGAACAACTTGTATAACCGCGAATGCTGGCACAAAATTAATCTATTCTAATTTAAATCCCTTATATAAATAAATTTAATTAAAAATTCTTAATACTGAAAAATTTAAACCTTAAACTATAATCATGTATTCAATCTAAAAAACCTATAAAAAAGCCAGAATCAAACTAATTTTCCTTTAAAAATAAAAATTGGCTCTTAGACGTACAACTATATTTTTTTTTCTAACGAAAAATAATTTATTAATAATTAATAAGTTCATCAAAATTGATTAAAAACACTAGTGATTTGGGGAAACCTATTAGGGATAAACTTATTGGTCAAATCACAAACAAAAATATACTTTATAATTAATAAGTTCATCAAAATTGATTAAAAACACTAGTGATTTGGGGAAACCTATTAGGGATAAACTTATTGGTCAAATCACAAACAAAAATATACTTTATAATTAATAAGTTCATCAAAATTGATTAAAAACACTAGTGATTTGGGGAAACCTATTAGGGATAAACTTATTGGTCAAATCACAAACAAAAATATACTTTATAATTAATAAGTTCATCAAAATTGATTTAAAACACTAGTGATTTGGGGAAAACTATTAGGGATAAACTTATTGGTCAAATCACAAACAAAAATATACTTTATAATTAATAAGTTCATCAAAATTGATTAAAAACACTAGTGATTTGGGGAAACCTATTAGGGATAAACTTATTGGTCAAATCACAAACAAAAATATACTTTATAATTAATAAGTTCATCAAAATTGATTAAAAACACTAGTGATTTGGGGAAACCTATTAGGGATAAACTTATTGCTCAAATCACAAACAAAAATATACTTTATAATTAATAAATTAATGAAAATTGGCCCCTTAACATTATTTACATAATTATTAATAATGTTTAAATTAACAACATTAAAATTAATTTACATATATATAATAAATCATATTTAATAATGTTTAAATTAACAACATTAAAATTAATTTACATATATATAATAAATCATATTTAATAATGTTTAAATTAACAACATTAAAACTAATTTACATATATATAATAAATCATATTTAATAATGTTTAAATTAACAACATTAAAACTAATTTTAACTCATATTTTATAGATCTTCCTTTTTTTTTTTGTTTACAAAAAAGGAAGATCTATATTTGTTATTAAATTATACTTAGTATTAATAAAATTATTAATTTATTATATAATAAATAAATATTAATTAATAAATAATTTATTATAATATAATATATAAATATTTTATTAATAATAAAATCTATCCTTTAAGAGGATAGATTTATTATTATAAAATATAAATATAAATATAATATAATAAATAAATATTAATTAATAAATAATTTATTATAATATAATTTATTTTTTTAGTAATATAATTTATTATATAATAAATAAATATTAATTAATAAATAATTTATTATAATATAATATATAAATATTTTATTAATAATAAAATCTATCCTTTAAGAGGATAGATTTATTATTATAAAATATAAATATAAAATATAATATAATAAATAAATATTAATTAATAAATAATTTATTATAATATAATTTATTTTTTTTCTTATGAAAATATAAAAATAAATTTGTTTTCATGTATTTTATTGATCAAAATTATTAATTAATTATAAATAAAATTAAATTAATTTTTATATAAAATTACAATAAAAAGCCAAAGTTAAATTATTTTAAATTAATCTAAT